TTCCATTCCAATCGATTCAAGAACGAAAGAACGAACTAATGCGCCCTTCTGGTGTTTCCATTGAAATACCTATCAATGGTATTTTTCATAGAAATAGTATTTTTGCTTATTTCGATGATCCTCAATACAGAAGACAGAATTCAGGAATTACTAAATATAGAACTATAGGAATTCATTCCGTTTTTCAAAAAGAAGATTTCATTGAGTATCGAGGAATCAAAGAATTAAAGCCAAAATACCAAATCAAAGTAGATCGATTTTTTTTTATTCCCGAAGAAGTGCATATTTTACCCGAATCTTCTTCCATAATGGTACGGAATAATAGTCTCGTTGGAATAGGAACACCAATCACTTTCAATATAAGAAGTCGAGTAGGCGGATTGGTCCGATTAGAAAAGAAAAAAAAAAAAATCGAATTAAAATTATTTTCTGGAAATATCCATTTTCCCGGAGAGAGGGATAAGATATCCCGACACAGTTCTATCTTGATACCACCCGGAACGGTAAAAAAAAAATGGAAGGAATCAAAAAAATTTAATAATTGGATCTATGTCCAATGGATCGCAACTACCAAGAAAAAGTATTTTGTTTTGGTTCGACCTGTAATTTTATATGAAATACCGGACAGTATCGATTTTATAAAACTTTTTCCCCAAGATCTATTCCAGGAAAGGGATAATCTGGAACTCAAAGTTGTCAATTATATTCTTTATGGAAATGGAAAATCCATTCGGGGAATTTCCGACACAAGGATTCAATTAGTTCGGACTTGTTTAGTCTTGAATTGGGATCAAGGCAAAAAAAGTCCTTCTATTGAGGAGGCCCCCTCTTCCTTTGTTGAAGTAAGTACAAACGGTTTGATTGAGTATTTTCTAAGAATTGACTTAGTAAAATCGAATACTGCATATATCAGAAAAAGAAATGACCCATCTGGTTTAGGATTGATCGCGGATAATGAATCGGATCGGATCAATATCAATCCATTTTTTTCCATTCATTACAAGGCAAAAATTCAAAAATCACTTAGCCAAAATCACGGAACTATTCGTATGTTGTTGAATAGAAATAAAGAATGCCGATCTTGGATAATTTTGTCATCATCTAATTGTTTTCAAATAAGACCATTCAACAATGTTAAATATCACAATGGGATAAAAAAAAATCCTAAAATTCCAATTAATAATTCATTAGGTCCTTTAGGAATAGCCCGTCAAGTTGGAAATTTTGATTCACTTTACCGTTTAATAACTCATAATCAAATATCAATAATGAAAAATTTCCAACTTGACAAAATAACGGAAATTTTTCAAGTAATTAAATATTATTTAATGGACGAAAATGATAAAATTTATAAACCCGATCTAGACAGTAATATCGTTTTGAATCCATTCCATTTGAATTGGTATTTTCTCCATCATTATTATTGTGAAAAAACGTTTACAATAATTAGTCTTGGACAATTTATTTGTGAAAATATATGTATAGCTAAAATGAAAAATGGACCACATCTAAAACTAAAATCGGGTCAAGTTATAACTGTTCAAATGGATTCTGTAATAATAAGATCGGCTAACCCATATTTGGCGACTCCAGGAGCAACCATTCATGGCCATTATGGAGAAATCCTTTATCAAGGAGATATTTTAGTTACATTCATATATGAAAAATCGAGATCCGGTGATATAACACAAGGTCTTCCAAAAGTGGAACAGATATTAGAAATACGTTCGATTGATTCAATATCGATGAATCTCGAAAAAAGAATTGATGCTTGGAATGAGTGTATAACAAGAATTCTCGGCATTCCTTGGGGATTCTTGATTGGTGCTGAGCTAACTATAGCGCAAAGTCGTATTTCTTTGGTTAATAAAATCCAAAAGGTTTATCGATCCCAGGGAGTACACATCCATAATAGACATATCGAAATTATTGTGCGTCAAATAACATCCAAAGTCTTGGTTTCAGAAGATGGAATGTCTAATGTATTTTTACCTGGTGAATTAATTGGATTATTGCGAGCAGAACGAACTGGGCGTGCCTTGGAAGAAGCAATTTGTTACCGAGCTTTATTATTGGGAATAACAAAAACATCTCTGAATACTCAAAGTTTCATATCCGAAGCGAGTTTTCAAGAAACTGCTAGAGTTTTAGCAAAAGCCGCTCTTCGGGGTCGTATTGATTGGTTGAAAGGTCTTAAAGAGAATGTTGTTTTAGGGGGAATGATACCCGTTGGTACCGGATTCAAAAGAATAATGCACCGTTCACGGTCAAGGCAATATAACAAAATTACCTTGAAAAAAAAAAAATTATTCGAAGTAGAAATTCGAAATCTTTTGTTCCATCACAGAAAATTATTTGATTCTTTTCATTTCAAATAATTTTCTGTGATACATTAGAACTATAGGATTGAATGCGCTTTTAGGAAGTATTCAATTCATCCCTTTAAATGCAGTCATTTGATTGGGTAATTTTGGTAATAAAGTATAATAAATCGAAAAAAATGAATGACCTGATTATATATTAACGGCCAATCGTCTAGAAAAGAGAAGGTTCCATCGGAACAATTATTTATTGCTATTTCAGGATACCTGGTCTCGTTTTTTTCACTTAAAAAAAAACGTGTGGGGATAAATGACAAAAAGATATTGGAACATAACTTTTGAAGAGATGATGAAAGCTGGAGTTCATTTTGGCCATGATACTCGGAAATGGAATCCTCGAATGGCACCTTTTATATTGGGAAAGCGTAAAGGTATTCATATTACAAATCTTACTCGAACTGCTCGTTTTTTATCAGAAACTTGTGATTTGGTTTTTGATGCAGCAAGGATAGGAAAACAATTCTTAATTGTTGGTACAAAAAAAAAAGCAGCCGATTCAGTAAGACGGGCTGCAATAACAGCTCGATGTCATTATGTTAATAAAAAATGGCTCGGAGGTATGTTAACGAATTGGTATACTACAGAAACGAGACTTCGTAAGTTCAGGGACTTGAGAACGGAGCAAAAGACAGGGAAACTGAACTCTCTTCCAAAAAGAGATGCCGCTATGTTCAAGAGACAATTATCTCATTTGGAAACATATCTGGGTGGTATAAAATATATGACAGGGTTACCCGATATAGTAATAATCGTTGATCAGCAAGAAGAATATACGGCTCTTCAAGAATGTATCACTTTGGGAATTCCAACGATTTGTTTAATCGATACAAATTGTGACCCAGATCTAGCAGATATTTCGATTCCAGCTAATGATGATGCTATAGCTTCAATCCGATTAATTCTTAACAAATTAGTTTTTGCAATTTGTAAGGGTCGTTCTAGCAATATATGAAATTTTTGATTAATAATAAGATAAATAAATTTTTAGATTTGGTTGGGCGGTCATAGATTTATGGAATCGGTTATTATAGCATTACAAAATTGTGCAAAAATAAATATTTTGTGATTAGTAGGTATTCAAAATCGAAAAGGAAATGAAAGTCAAATAAGGAAATGGTTGAATCAAAATAATTCCCTTTCAAGTTATATATATATTTTTTTTAGAGGGCAGGGCAATATGAATGTTCTATTATGTTACATCAACACATTAATCTATGATATATCTGCTGTCGAAGTAGGTCAACATTTCTATTGGCAAATAGGGGATTTTCAAGTGCATGCTCAAGTACTTATTACCTCTTGGGTTGTAATTGCTATCTTATTAATTTCAACCATTCTAGTTGTTAGAAATCCACAAACTATTCCAACGTCCGGTCAGAATTTCTTTGAATATGTCCTTGAATTCATCCGAGACGTGAGCAAAACTCAGATTGGAGAAGAATATGGTCCCTGGGTTCCGTTTATTGGAACTTTGTTTCTATTTATTTTTGTTTCGAATTGGTCAGGGGCTCTTTTGCCTTGGAAAATTATAAAGTTACCTCATGGAGAATTAGCTGCACCCACAAATGATATAAATACTACTGTTGCATTAGCTTTACTTACGTCAGTAGCCTATTTCTATGCGGGTATTTCAAAAAAAGGATTGGCTTATTTTGGTAAATACATCCAACCAACTCCAATCCTTTTACCGATTAACATCTTAGAAGATTTTACAAAACCCTTATCGCTTAGTTTTCGACTTTTCGGAAATATATTAGCTGATGAATTAGTAGTTGTTGTTCTTGTTTCGTTAGTACCTTTAGTAGTTCCTATACCTGTTATGTTTCTGGGATTATTTACAAGCGGTATTCAAGCTCTTATTTTTGCTACCTTAGCTGCGGCTTATATAGGTGAATCCATGGAAGGCCATCATTGATTAGTTATCAAAATAGTCTTTTTTTGACCAATTTGTATTTTACTCCAATGAATATTATTTTTATTTATTATTTTGTTCATTCAATTAGAACTATAAACATATTCAACCTTTGTTATTAGTATATTAATTAATTAATTAAAATTCTTATTAGATGTCAAAATTGATTAGTATATTTAATATATTTAATGATTAGTATATTAATTATTAGTATATTATATTTAATTAATATTAGAAATATTAGATTGGGAACTCTAATTTCGGATGATATCTACGTTGTTTACGACATGTGATTCAAAAAAAAAAGATGTTATATCGAACTACAAAATATTTCCGTTTCATTCATTCACATTTAATAATTGACAAAAGTTTATTTGATTTTCCTAAATAAAATGAAATTCGAATATTTCCATAGTAATAATTTGGTCTTTCGAATTGATTTAGATTAATTCGATCCATATGGGATAATAATGAATAAAAGAAAGGACAAAAAATAGGGTGAGGGGGTCGAACTAAGTGTATATAGAATCTAATCGTTATAAGACAACTCTTAGTTTTTTAGGGGTTTCCAAGAATGATTCTCGAATCCTATTGAATCTAAGGTATAACTAATTGGTTTACGGTATCGAACAAACACATGTATATGTCATAGTAGATATTCATTAGTTATATATGACTATCTAAATTTGTCCTGCTACTACTCTAAATTTAGGTATTGAATAACTCAAAAATGGAAATAAAGAAAGAAAAAGAAAGAACGAAGAATTAAAAGAATGGTTCAAAATTTAAGATAAGAACAAAAATTCTATGTATTCACAAAAAACTACATGGATAGAAACGAAAAAAATGAATATCGAAGTTATTTGGATAATTCAATAAAAATTATTCATGAATTAAACTTCGACTAGATAAATGAAGAATGAAATAATTAAGTCATAATTTCTTGGTTGATTATATTATTAACTATTTCTTTTCTTTATTTTATTTGGAATAGGAGAAACTTATCATGGATCCACTGATTTCTGCTGCTTCTGTTATCGCTGCTGGGTTGGCCGTCGGGCTTGCTTCTATTGGACCTGGAGTTGGTCAAGGTACAGCTGCAGGGCAAGCTGTAGAAGGGATTGCGCGACAACCGGAAGCAGAGGACAAAATAAGGGGTACTTTATTACTTAGTCTGGCTTTTATGGAAGCTTTAACTATTTATGGGCTGGTTGTAGCATTAGCACTTTTATTTGCCAATCCTTTTGTTTAATCTTTTAAACAGATAGAAAAAGAAAAATACATATTGTTTTTTCCGTGGACTTTCATTGCTGCTATTGCTTTATATATATATATTCTTTCTATATATATATATATATTCCGATTTAACTCCTACAATTTATTCTTCATTTGGATTAACATACTGATTCGCCTTCTTCCGTCCCTTTATTTAGTCCAACGAGCGCCCCCTTTTTTAATTTAGAATTGAAAACAACTAGATATTTTGCAATTGACATAAGAACTAGTATCTACTTCTAAGAGGTATCATTCTTATAAGAGGTATCATTCTTATGAGGAATCTTTCAATTGACTAACCAATTCAAAATATAGAATATATTTATTAATAAATATATTCTATATTCTCTAATAGATAGAATAAAATTCTTATTCTATTCATATTCTTATTAGTAATTCATATTAATTAATTATTAGTAAGAAATAGAAATATTATACAATAAACTTGAATTTAATATAAAAAAACGAATAAAAAAATCAAAAAACTGGGAATCGTAGAAACAAAATTAATCTATCCATAAGAGGAGATGCGATCATATGAAAAATATAACCGATTCTTTTCTTTGCTTCATTTACTGGCCATCCGCCGGAAGTTTCGGGTTTGATACCGATATTTTAGCAACAAATCTAATAAATCTAAGTGTAGTGCTAGGTGTATTAATTTTTTTTGGAAAGGGAGTGTGTGCGAGTTGTTTATTTCAAAGAATAGATTGGATCCAACCAACTGCACTTTTTTCGTTATAACTAGAAAAACGTGCATGATCCGGCGAATGACTTCTTACTAAATAAACAAAAAAATAGTTAAGAACCATAGCATTTCGCGATTCATTGGTAAATCTACTTTGATTCTCTATCAACCAATAATTTTGGAGCATTACCATGGTTAAAGCTAACCAGTTTGAAGTTTAGACGCAATGTAGTATTCTTTCTACCACTATGTTAATACGGAAATTGTAATTTTTTCGATATAGAACACTCATGTCGATAAAATGACTTGAATTCTCTTTACGATGAAAAATAGGAAAAACAGGTGTTTTGTTTAACGCCTCCTTTTATACAATGCGGAATTGATGACCTACGTATAAATTAATCAGAATTCTTTGGATTTGAATAAAAAAAAACAACTTTGCTGACAATTATTTGTTTGGTCAGAAGAGTCCTCCAAATATTTTAATCTTGTATTGGTAATCATTTTCAAGATTTTTAGAAATAGAGAAAAGAGGATAGGCTGATTCGATAATATAGGGAAATTTCCTATAAGGAATTGAGTGTGAGAGCCAAATGAATTGAAAGATTCATGTTTGGTTCGGGAAGAGATCATAGACATTTTGAAATAAATGCAAAGAGAATCTACTTTCATTAAGTGATTTATTAGATAATCGAAAACAGAGAATCTTGAGAACTATTCGAAATTCAGAAGAACTACGGGAAGCAGCCGTTGAACAGCTGGAGAAAGCCCGGGCCCGCTTAAGGAAAGTAGAAACGGAAGCGGATCGGTTTCGAGTGAATGGTTATTCCGAGATAGAACGAGAAAAATTGAATTTAATTAATTCAATTTATACAACTTTGGAACAATTCGAAAATTACAAAAATGAAACGATTCATTTTGAACAACAAAGGGCGATTAATCAAGTGCAACAGAGGGTTTTACAACAAGCATTACAAGGAGCTCTGGGAACTCTGAATAGTTGCTTAAACAACGAGTTACATTTACGTACGATCGGTGCTAATATTGATATGTTTGGGGCGATGAAAGAAAAAAATAACTGATTAGTCGTTCGACTAGAATATAGAGTATAGGCATTATTTTTTTTTTTCCTTCGAAAAAGAATCAAATTCAAATTAAGAAATATTCATGGTAACCATTCGTGCAGATGAAATTAGTAAAATTATCCGTGAACGTATTGAACAATATAATACCGAAGTAAAAAT